TATTATTCATCATTTTTTGATTCAATTGATTCAAACGTCCAGTCCATCTTAATTGCAAAGGAAAATCTCCTTTGAGGAATATTTTTAGTTTTTCGATCGATTCTAAAAAAGATTCTTCAATATTGTTTTGATTCTTTAATTCAAAATATTGTTTTGAATTGGATGGGCTAACATTTAAAAAATCCTCATCCTCCTCTTGCTTTCCCTTGATATTTTGATTTTCACTAAAATTGGGATTTATATTCAAATTAAAAAGAAGTAAGTTGCTTGGGATAAACCAAGGTTTCTCTTTATATTTATGATAAAGTATCACAAACTCTGGAAAGAAAAAAATTTTTGGATTTGATATAAGGCGATTTAAGATTAATAATTTTTCATTCATTCCCATCCAATCAAAAGACATTCCCATCCAATCAAAAAAGACCTTTTTGTAATTGATTTCGGAATTTGAATCAATCGGAAGATAAAAAAAACCATTATTATGAATTTTATCCCTTATTTGGATTTGGGCTTTATTAGGTTCAACCTGAATATTTGTATTCAATTTCCAACCCAAAGATTTTCTATCTTTATTTTTTTCCATATCTATCATATCACTTTTTCCTAGATAATTCTTCATAGGAATATTTTTAAGTATGTTAACAATTTTTTCTTTATTTCTGGTGTAATTTTCTTGCTTCTTATTTGTTTCTAATGATGATCTATCAATATAGGACTTCTTCTTAGTTTCAGAATGAATATATTTATATGATAAATTATATGATAAACGATCATATCTATAGTTTTTTTGAAAATTTTCTTCTTGATTTGGTAATAAATAGACTTTCGAATTTTGTTTTTTTTTGTAATCAAATAATTGGTTTTTTTCATAGGAATACCATTTCTTTAGATCCTTATTTTGAGACGGCTGGCATTGATTTTTTCCATTTCGCCATTTTTGTGGGACTAATCTATACCATGTAATCTGAGATAAATCGTATTGATAATGACCTCTTAACCAGTTTTTCCATTGATTCATTCCATAATTTGGAAGTTTCTTATGTCTTACTTCGGAATCAAATATTCCTTGTCTTCCAAAAAAATCCTTTATTTCATTCTTAAGAAAAAAAGACGGTCTATTATACTGAAGAACAGATCTTAACTTATTGAAGTGAATAACCTGGGTTTGGGATAATTTTAAAAATACATATTTTTGTGACAAGTAAGATAAATCAAAAAAAATATGTGACTTCCGCTTACTATTTCTAAGATTATCAAAAGCCTTTTTTATAGTCATAGTCGAAATAAAGTCAATTTTATTTTGTTTTGTTTTATTAATCTTTTCTTGATTTGTTTCGTTATTGTCAATGTATTTCTCAATAATTTTTTTTGTTGATTCCATAAAAAGTTGTAGAGCGATTCTGCGCATATTAATGATACATAGAAAGATATCTATGTATATTTTTTCAATGAAAATTTTAACTATTAATTCAATATTTTTTCTTTTTAACATTTTCCAAATTTTTGGGGGTGATTCTCCATTATTCTTTTTCTTTTTTTTTATTCCCGGCGTTCCTTTTTTTTTATTATTTTTCATTATTTCTATTTGATTTCTGATTGTGTTTCTTCTATCAATTCTATGTTTCATTTCGTCTTCTGCCTGGGAATAATTTGTCAAACCTGTTGATTGATTTTGACTAAGTGATTCATGAATTATCTGATTGCTGATTATAGAATCCTTTTCTATTTCAGTTTCATTTGATTCATATATTTCTCTCGGTATAAATAATGGAATTTTCTTTCCTTTGAAAAGTTCTTTTAGTATTTCTTTTACAAAGAAAAATGCTTTTGCTTCTTTTTTTTTTATTTTTTTAAAAGCTCTTCGAACTCTAAAATTGAATTTTCTAATTTCGACTTTATAGTCTATATCTTTAAAAATGGGTTCAAAAAAGGAAGGTGTTTTTCGCGGAGGACCAAAAGGATATTCCGTTTCCATTCCCAAAACTGTTAAAAAACAAGAATCAAAATCATCTTGTTGCTTTCGATCTCTATCAGATAGTTGTAGCTTAGATCTGTGCCAAGGTTTCAAATGAAAAGGATATAGGATTTTTATCTGAAAACCTTCTCTTAACCAATTTTTAGGAAATTCTGTTTTGGAGAATTGAAGACCATTATAGCTGCACTTTAGATAAATTTCTCTATTCCAATCTTGGAAATCCTCGTACCATTCCGGAGATTGTCGTAATAAAATACGGCCAATATTCTTAGCTATTATCAATAAGGGTAATTTAATATATCTTCTAAAAATTGATTGAGCTAGTAACAGAACACTTCTTGATTTTTGTGCATATGGAATGTTCTCCCAAAATTCTATTGTGTCTTCCTGGTTGTTTTTTTTTATTTGGAATTGTTGATCTAAAATTTCTAATTCTGACTTTTTACCCAACCAATCTCTAATATTAAAAAAAAGTTTCATTAGGTCGGATATAGGAAAAGGAAAATCTTCCATTTTTTCCAAAAA